AAAAAGATAAGCTAATAAAGCTTTTAGGCTCATACCCTAACTATAGAAAATCTCTTCTTTTTATATTGAAATGCCTGAAAAAGGATTACTATGATAATGTAAATTATATATTTTAATAATATTTTCAATTTATATTTAATAAAATAATTTATTCCCATAAAATTCAAAAATTTATATGCTTTACACTTAAATATATATATATATATATATATATATATATATATATATATAATTATTTTATTTTTTTTTCTATATATATAAATTTAATTTTTATCCCTATTCTAATTTTATCCCCTATTCTATGTATTTCAAGTAATAATTGATTAAGAATATGAATTAGTTTAGAATTAAATATATTATCATTTATTCCACTTTTAATTTTTAATAAAAAATTTTCTAATGACTCATTAATTTTATGTTTTTTAATTCAAAGTTTAAGATCATCAATTTTTCTTCTTTCTTTACTATATTTTTTTTTCCAATTTAATTATTTAGAAAAATTTTTATTTCTTATTTTTAATAAATTAATTTTATTATCATTATTTTTAAAACTGGGAATTTTTCCTTTTCATTTTTGATTCATTAAATTAATTAAATCTTCATCTTGAATAAATTGTTTTATTATTACCTCTTTTCAAAAAATTATTCCTATAATTATTTTATTTAATATTTTTATTCATTATATTATATTTTTCCCCTTAATTATTTTTTCTTCTTTTATAAGAATATTTCTCTCTTTTAATATAATAAATCTACGATCAATTCTTGGATACTCCTCAATTAATCATACTAGATGAATATTAACTTCAATCCCATTTAATAAATTATTTTGAATATTTTACTTAATTTTCTATTCAATTATTCTATTTTCATTAATTAATTTATTTAATATATTTAATTTAAATTATATTAATCAAATAAATTTAATTTTTAAATTAAATAAAAATTTAATAAAAATCATTATCTTTTTTAATTTAATTTCTTTAGGAGGAATACCTCCATTTTTAGGATTTTTATCAAAATGATTAATTATTAATTTATCATTAAATTTTAATTTACATTCACAAATTTTTTTATTAATTTTATGCTCTTTAAGATTTCTTTATATTTATATTTCAATTTTTATTAATATAATAATAATAAATTTTTCTATTAATTTTTCAATTTCAATAAATTTTTTCTTAAAAATAAATTATATTAACTTAAATTTAACAAAATTTGTTTTTATATTTTTATCAATATATATTTTCCTTTTTTTTTTATTTCTTTTTTAAGATTTTAAGTTAATTAAACTATTAACCTTCAAAGTTGAAATTATTTTTTAAGTCTTAATAACTTAAATTATCTCTTTAAATTTGCAATTTAATATTTTTTAAATTTAAAACTTAAATTAGTAATAGAATTTTTAAATTCTTAAATAAATTTACAATTTATTACTTAAATCAGACATATTACTATGAAAAAATGACTTTTTTCAACAAACCATAAAGATATTGGAAGTTTATATTTTATTTTTGCATCATGAGCAGGATTTATTGGATCTTCTTTAAGATTAATTATTCGTATAGAATTAAGATCCCCATCTTCATTTCTTTTAAATGATCAAATTTTTAATTCATTAATCACATCTCATGCTCTAATAATAATTTTCTTTTTAGTAATACCATTTATAATTGGAGGATTTGGAAATTGATTATTTCCTTTAATATTAGGAATTCCTGACATAGCTTTCCCTCGCTTAAATAATCTTAGATTCTGATTAATTCCCCCTTCCATTATTTTATTAAATTGTAGAATTTTTTTTAATTCAGGTTCAGGAACAGGATGAACTATTTATCCCCCTTTATCTTCTATCTTAAGTCATCAAGGGTATTCAATAGATTTAACCATTTTTTCTCTTCACATTGCTGGAATTTCTTCAATTGCTGGTTCAATTAACTTTATTACAACTTTTTTAAATTTTTATACTCATGGATTAAAATTAGATCAATTATCTTTATTTTGTTGGTCAGTATACATTACTACTATTCTTCTTCTTTTATCATTACCTGTACTAGCTGGAGCAATTACAATATTACTTTTTGATCGAAATTTTAATACTTCTTTTTTTGACCCCTCAGGAGGGGGAGATCCTATTTTATTCCAACATTTATTTTGATTTTTTGGTCACCCTGAAGTTTATATTTTAATTTTACCAGGATTTGGTATAATCTCTCATTTAATTATTAATGATAGAGGAAAAAAAGAAACTTTTGGTTCTTTAGGAATAATTTATGCTATAATTTCTATTGGATTTTTAGGATTTATTGTTTGAGCTCATCATATATTTACTATTGGAATAGATATTGATTCACGAGCTTACTTTACCTCAGCTACTATAATTATTGCAATCCCTACAGGAATTAAAATTTTTAGTTGATTAGCTTCAATTAATGGAACAAAATTTTATTATAATATTATTTCTTTATGAAGAATTGGATTTATTTTTTTATTCACAATTGGTGGATTAACAGGAATTATTCTTTCTAATTCCTCCTTAGACATTATTCTTCATGACACATACTATGTTGTAGCCCATTTTCATTATGTTCTTTCTATAGGAGCTGTATTTTCTATTTTTGGAGGATTTATCTATTGATTTTCCTTATTTACTGGGTTAACATTAAACCCAAAATGAATAAAAATTCAATTTTTTTCTATATTTATCGGAATTAATTTAACTTTCTTCCCTCAACATTTTCTTGGTCTTAGAGGAATACCACGTCGCTACTCAAATTATCCTGATTCATATCTTTCATGAAATTTATTATCATCTTTTGGTTCTATTATTTCCTTTTTAAGATTAATTTATTTTATTTTTTGTTTATGAGAAAGATTTTCTTCAAAACGTTTAATTATTTTTAAAAATTTTATAATTTCTTCAATTGAATGAATAAATCTTTACCCACCATCAACTCATAATTTTAATGAATCCCCTAAAATTTGTAATTAATTTAATGTGGCAGATCAATGTAATGAATTTAAAATTCATCAATGAAATTTTTCCATTAAAAATTTCATTATGAATACATTTTTCCTCACAAAATGCTTGTTCTCCATTAATAGAACATTTAATTTTTTTCCATGATTACTCAATAATATTAATTATTATTATTATCAGTCTAATTTTTTATACAATTTTATTTATTTTAACAAATTTAAATTATAATCATTTTTTAATTGAAAATCAAATAATTGAATTAATTTGAACTATTTCACCTATATTAATTTTAATTTTTTTAGCTTTACCTTCATTAAAAATTTTATATCTCTCAGATGAAACTTTTTTATCTTTTTTCACTGTAAAAATTACTGGACATCAATGATTTTGAACATATGAATTTAGAGATTTTTTCAACATTGAATTTGACTCATTCATAATAAATAAATTATTAAAAATAAACTCATTTCGATTACTAGATGTTGATTCACACTTTATTATTCCTATAAACTTAAATATTCGTCTTTTAATTAATTCATCTGATGTAATTCATTCATGAACTATTCCTTCAATAGGAATTAAAATTGATGCAATCCCTGGACGTCTTAATCAAATTAGATTAATTACAAAACGACCGGGATTATTTTTTGGTCAATGTTCAGAAATTTGTGGAATTAACCATAGATTTATACCAATTGTTCTTGAATCTACTAAAATAAATTTATTTTTTAACTGACTTTATAAATTCATTTAATTTATTAGATGACTGAAATTTTAAGTATTGATCTTTTAAATCATAAATAGTATTATTACTTCTAATATTAGAATTAGTTAAATAATAACATTAAAATGTCATTTTAAAATTATATTTTATTCTAATATTCCCCAAATATCACCAATAAATTGATTAATTTTATTTATTTTTTTTAATTATTTAAATTTAATTATAATTATTAATATCTATTCATTAAAATTTAATTTTTTTATTATTAATAATTTAAATTTTAAAAAAAAAATATTTTCAATAAAATGATAAATAATCTTTTTTCAATTTTTGACCCCACAACATCAAATTTATTTTCTTTTAATTGATTGAGTTCTTTAATTTTCTTATATTTTTTACCATTAAAATATTGAATAAAAAATTCTCGAAATTTTCTTTTTTGTAAAAAATTATTTTTTTTTATTGAAAATGAATTTAAATCCATTTTATTAAACAAAATCAATTTAATTAACTTACTTTTATTTTTATCAACTTTTTTTTTTATTCTATTTAATAATTTATTAGGATTATTTCCTTATATTTTTACTAGTTCATCTCACTTAAAATTTTCATTTAATTTTTCTCTAACTCTATGAATATGTTTAATTATATTTGGATTTATCAATTTTTTTTTTAATATACTTTTTCATTTTGTTCCACAAAATACACCATTTATTCTTTCCCCTTTTATAGTATTAATTGAATCAATTAAAAATTTAATTCGACCTTTAACACTCTCAATTCGTTTATCAGCAAATATAATTGCAGGACATTTATTAATTACATTAATTAGTGAATCTTTAGAATTTATTAAATTTATCATATTATATTTTCCTTTTTTATTTCAATTAATTTTAATAATTCTTGAAATTGCAGTTTCTATTATTCAATCTTATGTATTTTCAATCTTAATTATTTTATATTCAAAAGAAATCAATTAATTATGATAAAATTAAATTTTTCTTTTCATCTAGTTACAATTAGGCCCTGACCAATTATTATTTCATTTTCTTTAATAAATTTAATTCTTAATTTAACATTTTTTTTTCACTCATATAATTTTAATAATTTATTTTATAGAATAATTTTACTTTTTATTTCTTTTATTCAATGAAATCGTGATATTATTCGTGAAAGAACATTTCTAGGACTTCATTTATTAAATATTATTAATAGACTAAAAATTAGAATAATTATATTTATTATCTCCGAACTTTTTTTTTTTATTTCTTTTTTTTGAACATATTTTCATAATTTTTTATCACCAAATATTGAAATTGGGAATAATTGACCCCCAAAAAATATTACTAAATTTAATCCATTTGATGTACCTTTATTAAACACAATTATTTTAATCTCTTCAGGAATATCTATTACTTGATCACATCATAGATTATTAAATTTAAATAAATCTATTTCAAAAAAAAATTTAATTTTAACAATTTTTTTAGGTTTATATTTTACTTTACTTCAAATCTTTGAATATTATTCTTCATCATTCACTTTAATAGACTCAATTTATGGTTCAATTTTTTTTATAGCTACTGGATTCCATGGATTTCATATTATTATTGGAACAATTTTTTTAATAACTAGAATTTTTCGTTTAACTATTAATCATTTTTCTTATTACCACCATTTTTTATTTGAAGCATCTTCTTGATACTGACACTTTGTTGATATTATTTGATTATTTCTCTACTTATTTATTTATTGATGAAATTTTTAATTTATTTATATAGTATATTCATTACATTTAAACTCCATTTAAAAAAATTACTAATTAATATAAATAATTTTAATTATATCTTTTATTATAATATTAATTATTTTATTTTCAATTATTTTAATTATCATAAATTTCTTTATTATATTTAAAATTAATTTCTCTCGTGAAAAAAGATCCCCTTTTGAATGTGGATTTGATCCATTTTCTTCTCCCCGTTTACCATTTTCAATTAATTTTTTTTTAATTAGAATTATTTTTTTAATTTTTGATATTGAAATTTCTATCATCCTTCCTATAATTATTAATTATAAATATTCACAAATTTTTTATTGAATATTTCTAAATTTTATTTTTATATTAATCCTAATTTTTAGACTTCTTATTGAATGAGTTGATGGATCAATTAATTGAATATTTTAATTTTTGGGTAATAGTTTATTAAAACATTTAATTTGCAATTAAAAAATATTTTTTTTATCTAATATGAATAAATTTCAATTTCGACTTGAAAATAGATTTAATTTTAATCCATATTAATTGAAACCAAAATAAAGGTAAATTATGGTTAATAATTTCATTGATTCCCAATTGAAATAAATTATATTGAATTTCTAATTCAATTTTTTATAAGTAAATTATTATTATTTCTATTTATATAGTTTAATAAACTTTATATTTTCATTATAAAATTGGTAAATTATTTATATTACCTATAAATTATTTAAAAATTTTAATTATCTTAATATTTTCAATATTATACTTTATTTAAGCTATTTAAATAAATTATAACAATAACTAACAACAATGTAAAAAAAAAATTTATAAACAAAATTAATATTAAATTTTTAACTTTCTTATTTCATCACTTAATAATTTCTCTTCTAAATTTATTCAATAGTTTTACACCAAAAAATTCATTCCAGCCTTTTTCAACTTTGAAATAATAATTTATTGAAGAAAAATAAATTACTTTATTATTATTTGTAAGTAAATTTTTTAATATTCATAAATCTATTAAAAAATAAACTAAAAATATTTTTTTTTTTATTGATCTAAATAAATTAATTTTTCAAAATATTATTCTAAAAATTATTCCAAAAATTAATATTAAAATTATAATTACTTTAATTTTTATTCTTAATACTAAAATATTAATATAATTAAAATAATTTCATCTAAGAAAAACTCCCCCAAAAACTGTTATAACTATTATAAATATTAAAGAAATATTTATTAATTTAAATTCAATTAATCTTCTCCTTAATTTTATAAAATTTCATTGACTAACCATACAATAAAATATTAATCGAAATGAATAAATTAATCTAAATATACCTGTGAAATAAGCTGAAATTATAATTAATAAATTTATTTTTAAATTTATTACATATTCAATAATTAAATCTTTTGAATAAAATCCAGTTAAAAAATAAATTCCACTTAATGAATAATTTGATACAGAAAATCTTATTACTATAATTGGTCTTAAATAAATTATTCTTCCTAAATACCGAATATCCTGAAAATTTTTTATATAATGAATAATATAACCCCTACATATAAATAATATTGATTTAAATAAAGCATGTGTTAATAAATGAAAAAATGCTAAAATTTCATTAATTAAAAATAAAGAAACTAATATTAATCTTAATTGTCTTAATGTTGATAGAGCAATAATCTTTTTCAAATCATTTTCTATCCTAGCTCTTATTCTTGCCATAATTATAGTTAATACTATTAAACATATTAAAATTTCCTTTAATTTATACCTTATCTCAAATAATTTATTAAAACGAATTAATATATAAATTCCAGCTGTAACTAATGTTGAAGAATGAACTATTGCTGAAATTGGTGTAGGAGCAGCTATAGCTGCTGGTAATCAAGAAGAAAAAGGAATCTGAGCTCTTTTTGTTATTCCAGCAATAATTAATAATAATAATAATATAAAATTATTAATAATATAATTTATTAAATTAAATGATCCAATTAATGTAATTATTCCAATTGATATTAATAATATAATATCCCCTACTCGATTTAGTAAAATTGTTAATATACCAGCAATATAAGATTTCAAATTTTGATAATAAATTACTAAACAAAAAGAAATTAATCCCAATCCATCTCATCCTAATAAAATTGAAATCAATCTTGGACTTAAGATTAATAAATATATTGAAATAATAAATAAAATTTTCAAAAAAAAAAATCGCTTTAAAAATTTATCTCCTTCTATATATTCAATTCTATAAACTAAAATTATTGATCTAATTAAAGAAATTACAGAAATAAATAATATACATATTCAATCAATTAAAATTAAATACTTAATTTCTATTCTATTAAAAAAATATAATATTCAATAAATCAAAAAATTTAATTTTTTTTTTAATAAATAAACTGAAATCAAAAAAGAAAAAAATATAATTTCTAAAAATATTATTCTTGATATAAAAAAAATAATCCTTAATTTAATTATTTAAGACAATTTAAAAATTTATTTCTTTAATTCCACAAATTAATATTTTTAATAAACTACTTAAATAAATTAAATAATTTATTAAAAAAATTATTAAATTTAAAGGTAATCAATGTATTTTTATTAATAAAAACTCATTAATTTTTAAATTTAAAAATAATCTTATTTTATTTATATTTATTATTCCATGTTGAGAATAAAGAAATAAAATTAAATTATATAAAGTTCTTATAAATATATAAATCATTAAAAAAATTACAATTCTTTTACTTCATATAATTAATCTCATAAATATTATAATTTCACTAAATAAATTTAATGAAGGAGGAGCGGATATATTTGATGCACACATTAAAAATCATCATAAAGTTATTTTTATTAAAAATCTTATTCTTCCTTTTGTCATTAAAATATTTCGTCTTTTTATTCGTTCATATTTTATATTTACTAAAATAAATAATCCTGATGAACATAATCCATGCCTCACTATTATTATATATCTTCCTTGAATTCCTCAATTTATTATTAAAATTAATGAAATAATTAATAACCTTATATGAACTACAGAAGAATAAGCAACTAAAATTTTTATATCAATTTGATTTAAACAAATTATTCCTATAATAATTCTTCCAATTAACCTTAATATAATTATTAACACACCAAAAAATTTTATTTCTTTTTCTATAAAAAATATAATTCGTAAAATTCCATATGACCCTAATTTTAATATTACCCCTGCTAAAACTATAGACCCCCTAATTGGAGCTTCAACATGTGCTTTAGGTAACCATAAATGAATTAAAAATATAGGAATTTTAACTAAAAAAATTATTATTAATATTAAATAATTTAAAACTCCCTTAATAATTAATCTATTTTTTAAAATTAAAATATTTATTATTAAATTAAATTCATTTATATTAATAATTAATAAAATTATAAAAAAAGGTAACGATATTACTAAAGTATAAAATAATATATATAATCCAGCTCGCATACGTTCAGGTTGATTCCCTCATCCAATTAATAAAATAAATACTGGAATCATTCTCATTTCATAAAAAATATAAAATAATAATAAATTCATTGAAAAAAAAGTAAAAATTAAAATTATTAATATAAAAATTATTAATGTTAAAAAAATATTATAAAATTTTTTTAACTTAAAAATTTCTGAACTTACCAAAATTATTAAATAAATTAATCAAACTCTTAATAAAATTATTAAATTATTAAATTTATCAACTCCAAAATAATAATAAATTTTTATTCATAATTCTTCTAACTCTTTAATCTGAAAAATTATTCCAATTAAATAAATTATTAATTGAAATAAAATTACTCTAACTAAATTAATTTTTATTCCAACTTGAATAATAATTATAATTATAAATTTTATCACTTAATTAATGTTAATATTTTTAAATAATCATTTCCCTCTATTCGAATAAAGATTACAATTAATCCTAACCCAACTATACTTTCACATACCATAAACGACAATATATATATATATATATATTCTCTTAAATTTAAATATAATAATCTTTTAAATAAAATATAACTTAAATTAATTATATAAATTTCTATCCTAATTAAAGTTATTAAAAAATGCTTAAAATTTATAGTAAATATAATTCATAAAATCATTATAAATATAATAAATATTAAAAATAATATTAAATATATCATTTTTATATAGTTTAAATAAAACATTAATTTTGTAAATTAAAAATATTATTATTATTATAAAATTTCAAAAAAATAATTTTACTTATAAATTTAATCCCCAAAATTAATGTTTTATTTAAACTATTTTATGAATAAATCAATTATATTATTTTTAATTTTTTCAATTATTTTAATTAGAACATTTTTTATTATATCAATTCCATCAAAATTTTTTTCTAATAATCCTTTAATTTTTACAATAATTTTATTTTTCTATTCTATTTTTATATCTTTATTTATAAGATTTAACTATAATTCATTTTGATTTTCTTTTATTTTATTCTTAATTATAATTGGTGGAATAATAATTTTATTTTTATATTTTACTAGAGTTAGACCAAATGAATTTTCTTTTATTTCTAAATTTAAAATTTTTTTAATTTTAATTAAATTAACTTATATATTTTTTTTTTTTTTTTATATATATATATATATGGATTTATACACTTTAATTTTTTCAATAAATTTTAATGAAATATCATCAATAAGTATTTTTTTAAAATTTAAATATTTATTAAATTTAAATTCATTTAATTTAAACTCAATATTTATTAAACCAACTTATAAAATTTCTTTATTTATTATTTTACTTTTACTATTTACCTTAATTATTATTTCAAAATTTTGTTTAAAAAAAAATAAACCTTTACGAAAATTTAAAAATTAATATGAAAAAATCTTTATTTTTTATTAACCCTATTTTAAATAACTTATTTAAATCCCTTATTAATTTACCAACCCCTATTAATATTTCTCTATTTTGAAAAATTGGTTCAATTTTAGGATTATTTTTATTAATTCAAATCATCTCTGGTTTATTTATTTCTATACATTATAATTTTTCATTTTTTTTAGCATTTAGAAGAATTATTCATATTATAAATAATATTAATTATGGTTGACTCTTCCGATTTATTCATATTAATGGAGCTACAATATTTTTTTTTTTTTTATTCCTACATATTGGTCGAGGAATTTATTATCAATCATTTAATTTAATTTCAGTTTGAATTATTGGAACTTTAATCTTCTTACTTTCTATAATAACAGCATTTCTAGGATACATTTTACCTTGAGGACAAATATCATTTTGAGGAGCAACAGTTATTACTAACCTTCTTTCCACAATTCCATTTTTAGGAAATTCTTTAACTCTTTGAATTTGAGGAGGATTCTCAATTGGACCCCCTACTCTTAGACGATTTTATTCTATCCATTTTATTTTACCTTTCTTAATTTTATTTTTCATTATCATTCATTTAATATTTCTTCATTTAACAGGTTCAAATAACCCTTTAGGAACTAATAGAAATTTTTATAAAATTATTTTTCATCCATATTTTACTTTTAAGGATTTACTATCATATCTTATTATTAGATTCTTATTTTTTATTAATATTTCTTGATTTCCTAATCAATTCTTAGATCCAGAAAATTTTTTAAAATCTAATTCATTAATTACTCCAATTCATATCCAACCAGAATGATATTTTTTATTTGCTTATTCAATTCTACGCTCTATTCCTAATAAATTAGGAGGAGTTATTGCTTTAATTTTCTCAATTTTAATTATTTTAATCCTTCCTTATATTAATATATCAAAATTTAATACCCTTTCTTTTTTTATTTTAAATCAATTTTTATTTTGATTCTTTGTAAATTCAGTAATTATTCTTACTTGAATTGGAATATGCCCCGTAAATTATCCATTTATTTATATTGGACAAATTTATACAATTTTTTATTTTATATATTTTTTTTTAAATTCAATTATTTTTATAATTTGAAATAAATTAATTTTTTAATTATTTTTATTATAAAATTTTTACTAATTTAAAAATATTATTTATATAACTTAAATATTATACTTTTATAAATTCTAAATTTATTACATTAATCTGTCAAAATAATTTATTAATTTAATTAATTTTAAAAAATTTTATTTTTTTATTAAGTCCTTTCGTACAATAATAATATTTTTTATTAAAGATAGAAACTGATCTGGCTTACGCCGATCTGAACTCAAATCATGTAAGATTTTAAAAGTCGAACAGACTTAAATTTTAATCTTCTTCAATTATATTTTATCTTAATTCAACATCGAGGTCGAAAACAATCTTTTTAATTTGTTCTTTAAAAATTATTTCGCTGTTATCCCTAAAGTAACTTATCTTTTTTATATCCTTTATATTCTTAAATTCAAAAATTAATGTTTTATTTTATTAAAAATTTTTCCTACTTTAATACTTCCCCAGTAAAATAAATATTTTATTTATAAAATTTTTATTATTAAAATAAAATTATTATTTAAGCTTTATAGGGTCTTCTCGTCCCTTAAAAAAATTTAAGAATTCTTACTTAAATTTTAAGTTTAATTTTTAAAATTAAAAAAGTAAATATTTCATCCAATCTTTCATTCTATTTATTAATTAAATAACTATTGATTATGCTACCTTTGTACAGTTAATTTTCTGCAGCCATTTAAATTTCATTGAGCAGATTAGACTTTTAATTTTTATCAAAAAGACATGTTTTTGTTAAACAAGTGAATATTCTTAATTTGCCAAATTATTAAATTTTATTTTATTTATTAATTTTATTTTTTAATAATAAATTTACTAATTTAATCATTATTTTATAAAAAAAATAATTTTTTTTAACATTTTATTAATTAATTAAATTTTTTATAAATTATTTTTATTTATTTTATAAATTATTATATTATTCTTACTAATAAATAATTATTATCTTATACTTAAAAACTTAATTAATCTAAAATTTTAATTTTAATTAAAGTTTAACCCTTAATTAATTTATTAATAAATTATATATATATATATATATATATATAAAATATTTTCACTTATTAATTTAATTTAATTAAATTCATAAAAAACTAGATATCAATTAAAACGAATAACATTTCATTTCTAAATCATTATTAATAATAATATTTTTACATTAACTATTATAAAAATTATCTCTTAATTTTCGAGATTATTTTAATTTAAATTAATTTTTAATTAATCCTGATACAAAAGGAACTAATTAAACTATTCTTTTATATATTTATTATTTTACTTTTACAATTCTATTTATATTATATATTTTTTTTTTATTAATAAAATTTTATTATTTATAACTACTATTTTTATTATATTTAAATAACTATTTATTTAACTTCCCTAACTTTAAGTATTTTATATTAAAATTTTAATTTTCAATTAATCTTTTTAATGTAAATAAAATATTTTTTAAACTAAAATTTTCTAACAATACTTTCCAGTATAATTACTATGTTACGACTTGTCTTAAATTTTAAATTTAAGAATGACGGGCAATTTGTACATATATTTAATTAATCAAATTGTTTAATTTAACAATTTTACTTTTAAATCCAATTTCATTAATTTTTAAATTTTTAAATCCAAATTATAAATTATTTTTATTTTTCATTTTATTATAATTGTAATTCATTAAAATCTTTATTATTCTACATTTTGATCTGAAATTTTTAATTTTTTAATTTTATAAAATTTTTTTAAATTTTATTTAACGAAAATATATAAAAATATATATATATATATATATATATATATATATATATATATATATATATATATAATAAAGTAAATCTTATCGTGGATTATCAATTTAATTTAACAAATTCCTCTAAATTATTTATACCGCCAAATTTTTTAATTTTAATGTTTTATCATTTAATCCTTAAACTTTTTATTTTTATATTTATAATAGAGTATCTAATTCTAGTTTTTTTATATTTTAAAAAATTAATCATATATTTATTTCCATTAATAATTCTTAAAAATTAAATTTCACTTAAAATTTTTAATTCAATAATTATTTATTACTATTAATTTTCTTTAATTTAATTTAATCACTTAAATTGTTTAACCGCAATTGCTGGCACAATAATTTATTTAAATTTATTTATAATTACTAATTAAAAATTTTTTTTATTATTAATTTTTTTATTAAATTATTTATTATTTAAATTTATTAAATTTATATATATACATATATTATATTTTTAATTTTTAATTTTATTATTAAATTAAATTTCTAAATTAAAATTAAATTTTTTAAAATTTTTACTAATTTTAATATTTTTATTAAAATAATTTTTATTTAAATTTTTATTTATAATAATAATAATTTTTCTAATATTTTAAAAAATTTTAAATTGTCAATTTATGTAATTATAATATTTTTTTTTTTTTTTATATATTAATAAATTTTAATTAATTATATTAAATTATGTATTTATTAAATAAAAATAAATATATATTTATTTATTAATAAGTATTTGATATTTTAAAATACTTAAGGATTATATTTATTAAAGTTTTTTTTATTATTTTAATAGATTAATTATTATTAAATTTAACTCTAAAGTTTAATAATATTTAATGATTCTTTTTTCACCATGACTCTATAAATCTTAGATTACCCCGCTGAGACAATCTGTTAATTAATCATTTTGATGATTAATAACGAAATTATAAAATACTACAATATTTTAAGTTCCTCTAATTTTTAGTAGGTAATATTATATATTTAAAAATTCAATAGATATTAATTATTTAATATATAAAATTTATAATTATAAATTAAATATATTATTTATTATAATTTATTAAATTTATATGAGTAACTTTTTTATTTTATAAATTTTATTTTTATAAATTAATTCAAAATTTATATATAAAAACCTTTTTAAATAAAAATTTCTTTTTAATTTTATAAATCAATTTTTTTTTTTAATTAATTTTAACTATTAATTAATTTAATTTTAATTTATTTAAAATTTTAAAAAATTTTTTATTATTTAATTATAATCTTACTCTAATTAATATTTATATATGATTTGAATTCATATTAAAGAAATTTAATTTCTATTAATTTAATACAATTTCTATATAAAATTTTAAAAAATAAATTATTAAATAATAATTTAAACAATAAGGTAAAAATCTCTTTCAAATTAAATACATTAATTTATCATAACGAATTCGTGGTATTCTTGCACGAATAAAAATTAATATTATTAAAAATATTATATAAATTAATAAATCCAAAAAATTTCTTATTTTTCCATTTAAAAATATAATTTTATATAATATTATAAAAAATATAATTATTCCATATTCAATTATAAAAATAAAAGCAAATTTTCCTCTTATATATTCTACATTAAACCCCGAAACTAACTCTGATTCCCCTTCAGTTAAATCAAATGGAGTTCGATTTAATTCAGCTAAAATCCTAATATAAACTAAAATTCCTACTAATAAATTTAAAAAAATAAATCAACATTTTTTTTGAAAAATTATAAATTTATTAATATTAAATCTTTCTAACAAAAATAATTCTAAAATAATTAATAATATCAAAATAACTTCATAAGAAATTGTTTGAGCAATTGAACGAATTCTTCCTAATAATGAATATAAAGAATTTGAAGATCACCCTGCCATTATAATTATATAAACACTTATTGAAACAATTACAAATAAATAAATTATTGACAAATTTATTGAATATTCATTTATAACATAAGGAAAAATTACTCAACTTAATAATAATACTAATAAACCAAAAATTGGTGATCTTAAATAAATCAAATAATTTAAATTCTTTAATTTTAATCTTTCTTTTAAAAATAACTTTAAAACATCCCTAAAAGGTTGAAATATTCCTTTAAAAAAAATTTTATTAGGACCTTTTCGAAAATGAATATATCTTAATAATTTTCGTTCTAATAAAGTTAAAAAAGCAATAGAAATTATAACACTAATAATTAAAATTAAATAAATTAATAAACTTCTAAATAAATATATTAATATTTTAT